CGCAATGCCTATTGTGTCAGCTTGACCTTTCATAAGTGGAGACAGAATAAAGCGTCCATAATAAAGACGCTTACTGTCTGCTCTTGATTCAACGCACTTCCACTCTAGTGTCCGAGTAGATACTGTTACTTTCTCTTGAACCATAGTAATATTATTTGATCAGATCATTGAATCGTTTATTTCTCTTGTTTCTCTTGAAATCTCTTCAATGTTTATTTCTACACACGTCTTTTTTTCGGAGGTCTACAGCCATTATGTGGCAGAGGGGTTACATCACGTATGAAAGTTAATAGTATACCGCTTCTGCGAATAGCTCGTAATGCTGCATCTCTTCCGAGACCGGGACCCTTTATCATGACGTCGGCTCGTTTCATACCTTGATCCACTACTGTACGAATAGCATTTCCTGCTGTGGTTTGAGCAGCAAAGGGTGTCCCTCTTCTTCTACCCCTGAATCCACAAGTACCGGCAGAGGACCAAGAAACCACTTGACCCCGTACATCTGTAACAGTCACAATGGTATTATGGAAACTTGCTTGAACATGAATAACTCCCTTTGGTATTCTACGTGTACTCTTACGTGAACCAATACGTCCATTCCTACGTGAACCAATTCTCGGTATAGCTTTTGCCATATTTTATCATCTCATAAATATGAGTCAGAAATATATGGATATATCCATTTCATGTCAAAACAGATCCTCGTTTTATTTGTACATCGGGTATTTTAACGAATATGATTATCCTTGTCGTTGTTTATGTCTTGGGTTGGAACAAATTACTATAATTCGTCCCCGCCTACGGATTAGTCGACATTTCTCACAAATTTTACGAACAGAAGCTCTTATTTTCATATTTGCCATTCCTTACCTTAACTCTGAATCTATTTCTTGGAAGAAAATAAGTTTCTTGAAAGTTTTCATCTCAAATCGTATTCCCACGAAAGGAATGCGAAAGTTGAAAAAAAAACACCTAATCTTTCGAATCCTTATTGTCAAGTCGATAAATTATACGTCCTCTGGTTGAATCATAACGACTTACTTCAACTTTGACTCTATCGCCTGGAAGTATCCGTATAAAACTACGTCGGATCTTTCCTGAAATATAACCTAGAATCAGATCTTCATTATCTAAACGAACCCGGAACATACCATTGGGAAGCGATTCAGTAATTAAACCCTCATGAATCCATTTTTGTTCTTTTTCTTTCATTGTAAAACCTCCGTGAAGTATTAACGAATAGAGGAGGAACGATATTAGACAACCCGCCCCCTTTTTTTTCACAAATAGGAAGTCTCGAATTCAATTCGGATATTAGAAGGATTACCATATATAACACAAAATTTCTCCGCCGATTCTTTCTAGTCGAGCCTCTCGGTCTGTCATTATACCTCGAGAAGTAGAAAGAATTACAACCCCCATCCCGCCTAAAATTCTAGGAATTCGTTGATAGTTAGAATAGATTCGTAGACCGGGTCGACTGATCCGTTTTAAATTGAAAACGTTTCTATTTCTATAAGTTCTATAAGGCTTTTTCCTATTCCTTCTATGTCGTAGGGTTAAAACCAAAAAAGATTTGCTGTTTTCTCGATGTTTTCTCGCATTTTCGATAAAACCTTCTCGTAAAAGTATTTTAACAATATTTTCAGTGATATTGGTAGATGCTATTCGAACCACTCTTTTTCTATCCATATCAGCATTTCGTATAGAGGTTATTATGTCAGCAATAGTATCCCTACCCATGATGAATTAAAAATTTTTTCCTCAAAATTTTGATATAATCAACATGTTTTTCTTGTTTTTTTTTTTTTGATGAATATGAATTATTAAAGGTATATGCGTGAGACACAATCTACTAATGAATCTGAATCTATTTCTTAATCTATTTCTTTCAAATACCCTACTATAACCATATCATGGTCTCGTTTTATAATACCTCGGGAGCTAATGAAACTATTTTAGTAAAATTTAACTCTCTCAACTCCCCGGCAATCGCACCAAAAACTCGAGTTCCCTTTGGATTTCCTTCTTGATCAATGAGAACTGCAGCATTGTCATCATATCGTATTATCATACCGTTGTCACGTTTGAGTTCTTTACAAGTACGTACAATTACAGCTCTGACCACTTCTGATCTTTCTAGGGGCATTTTTGGCACTGCTTCTTTGATCACAGCAACAATAACGTCACCAATATGAGCATATCGGCGATTGCTAGCTCCTACGATTCGAATACACATCAATTCTCGAGCCCCGCTGTTATCCGCTACATTCAAATGGGTCTGAGGTTGAATCATATCATTTTTTTTTGAATCTGTTCTTTCAAGGCAAAGGGCGAAGAAAAAAAAAAAGAAATATTCTTTGTCCAAAAAAAGAAACCTGCACCTGCTAGTTTTTTTAATCCCCAAGACAGCTATTCACCTATTTCCTTTTATTCTATTCTCCATTTTTATCCCGAAATAATGAATTGAGCCCGTATAGGCATTTTGGACGCTGCTATT